TGGCAAGAGGCCAACGATTACGCGAGTTGCTCAAACAATCCCAATCGGCCCCTCTCGCGGTGGAAGAGCAGATAGCTACTATTTATACCGGAGCAAATGGATATCTTGATCAGTTAGAAATTGGACAGGTAAAGAAATTTCTCGTTCAGTTACGTGCCTACTTAAAAAAGAATAAACCTCAGTTCCAAGAAATTATATCTTCCACCAAGACATTCACCGAGGAAGCAGAAGCCCTTTTGAAGGAGGCTATTCAGGAACAGATCAAATTGTTTCTACTTCAGGAGCAAACCTAAAATTATGACTCTTATTCTATTACTCTTATTCTTAATACAAGAGTAATCGTTGAGAAATGTCTCTGATTCAAATTTTTATTCAAATAAATAAGTTTTTGGCTTTGGCATAACAATCTAAAAAAAAAAATAGATGGAAATAAATTGCGTCCAATAGGACTTGAACCTATACCAAAGGTTTAGAAGACCTCTGTCCTATCCATTAGACAATGGACGCTGCTTGTTTTTCATTCCTGTTTTCTTTTTTTCTTTTATCCGGATAAAAACAAAACAAGAATTGGATTGCATGCGGAAGATTTTGGCAAATAAGAATGCACATTTGAATCAATGATGGATGTATAAAAGTGATATGGAGCGGGTAGCGGGAATCGAACCCGCATCGTTAGCTTGGAAGGCTAGGGGTTATAGTCGACGTTGGTTGATCATTTTTAACGTCTCTAATTCAGAACCGAACATGAAATTTTTGTTTCATTCGGCTCCTTTATGGAAGATCAATGTGTTCCCAGATCTAAGGCATACAAGAAGAAAAAATATAAAAAATTTATGCTGTATGAAAAGGGAGTCATCATAAATCTGAAAAATTAGATCCATAACATCCATGTCAGCTTTTCTTACTCGCTTTATGGATGATCCTTCTAGAAGAGGAAAATTCTACCAAATCCGTCTAGTTACTTCGTTCCTTATTTCGATTCGCGGAATCCTGAGGAAAAAAAATAATTTTGTTTCCACCGAGCTGAAACAATATGTCGATGGCTCTAGTAAACCAAAGCTACCATTTTCTAGCTGTTTGGCTTCAATCCCCCTTTTAATACAAAAATTGAAGATTTAGTTACGATTAGAAATAAACATTTTATCTTCATCCATGGATCCCTTTACTCATACTCATTCAATTGGAAGAGTTGAATCAACTCAAAAAAAAAATTATGCTTCGCGATTCCATATGATCCAATGTTTTTTAGTCAATTAAAAAATGACTGGCCTTTGGATACAAATCACGAGAATTTATATTTTTCCTCAAATGTAACATTAAGAGGTAAAGGATTAACCTTTTTAAGAAATAAAGTTTCTTTTTGGAATATTAACTGAAAGACCCTTTAACTATTTAAGTTGTTAATAGGACGAATCACACTTTTACCACTAAACTATACCCGCTACAATTTAATTATTGTATATTAATGAACTATTTGTCGAACAAAGAATGAGACATTATAAAGATAGTATCAGAATGATGAAAATTTGAATCTTGACACATATTCTGTCTTGATAGGGACTTGAAAAAATCCCAAATAGATGAATAAAGCTTATTTAACTATAAAATAATGAGTCATACTTTTCGTTTCATGGTAAGTCGTTGCTAATAGTTTTGACTTGAAGGAGCTATTGAAGTTGGACATAAAATAAAAAGGAATTCTACAAGAATTCGGAACTCCACCTTTATTTTCCAATTTTTTGAGTGTCAGATCCTATGAATTTTGATCATGGCTCTTAAGTCTTCAGATCAAACAAATTTTGTTACTTTAACAAAACAAGTAAATATAAATAAGTTAAGTTATATAACTTAAGTAAGTTAAGTTAAATTGAATATTCTAGTCAATTCATTTAATATTTAATATAATATTTAATAATATTTAATATAATATTAAAATTAAAAAATTATAAAAATTATATTATAAAATTATAAATAATCTTATATTTTATTATTATTATTTTTTATTTTATTTTTATTATATTTTAATTTATAAAATATAATTTTAATTTATAAAATATAATAATTTATAAAATATAATATATAATAATATAATAAAAATAAAATAATTATAATAAATTATAAATTTATAATATTTATAATTATAATAAATAATTATAATAAATAATATATATATATATATAATATTTATAATTATAATTTTTATAATTATAATAAATAATATATATATATATAAAAAAATTATAATTATAATAATATAAATAAATTGATTTATGAATGATCAATTGGAGTAATGGCCTAGCTAGGTACTAGCCAGGCCGTGGAAATAAAATAAAAAATTTTGTATAAAAAAAGTAAGGTATTTTTCTATTTGAAATATCCGTTTTAAATTATTATCGTTATCAAAATTGAATTGTTGGTTAAGTCAAATTCATAGATATCTTATTTACCCTTCTTTACATATATTTTATATATTTTATTAATTTATATTTTTATTATATTTTTATATTTTATAAATTATAAAATATAACTATAATTATAATATATAATTATAAATAAATATTATAATTAATAAAAATAAAATAATAAAATAAATAATAATATTAGTCCTAAATATTGGAATATTGGCCTTAGTCCTTAGTCTATTATTTTATTTAATATTTAACTTATCTTATAAATTTATTTTATCTTATAAATTTATTCAACTCATGTGTTATATACTTTTTTGTTGTATAATATTTATTATATATTTGTTATGTTAATATTTATATGTTAATAATGTTATGTTAATTGTTATTGTTATGTTAATATTTTATTTAATAAGTTAATATTTAATAATATTAATAATTATCATATAATATTTAATCATATAATATTTAATTCATATAATATAATATAATATTTAATACGTTAATTACATATAATATTATAAATTATAATAAATATTATATAATATATAATAAGTATTATATAATATAAAATAATATAAAATATTAATTATAAAATTAAAATATTAATATAAAATATAATAAGTTAATAATTTAAAATAAGTTATTAAAAAGTTTAATAAAAAAAGTTTAATTTAATAAATAAGTAATATTATTTTTAAATCAAAAAAAAAGGGTAAGGCAGATTTTTATCAATCAATCGTTACTTTAAGTGTCACATAAACATAAAAAATCCCAATTCCAAATTAGGAGAGATGGCTGAGTGGACTAAAGCGGCGGATTGCTAATCCGTTGTACGAGTTATTCGTACCGAGGGTTCGAATCCCTCTTTCTCCGCTTTCTCTGGTCACTTGATACTTTTGAATTCGAAAAATCTCGATCCCTCGTTTTATTTTATCATAGTTAAATGTATGGAATACACAAAAAAATATTCAGAAAACGCAAGGAAAAATGATAAAATAAAAACCTCTTAGTCTTTTATTCCTCGCGCCCAGGATTACGTCCTGGATCATTAGATAAGAATCCAAAAATGAAGAGAGAAACAAAGAATATCACTACTGTATAAACGAAGAGTTTGAGAGTAAGCATTACACAATCTCCAAGATAAGATCATTTTGGGGGTAAAGGGGAATAGATTATCCATTTGAGTTTTGTTGTAACACATGTACTATTTTGATTTGACATGATACAAAAATATGAAAAAAATAAAGAACAAATTCTTTTATTTTAATTAAGTGTTTTTTTTTCTAAATCTAAAAAAAAAAGAATGAATTTGAAAATTCATGAATTTATTTGTGATTAAGATTCTGATTTTTTCGTTACCAAAATTGTTATTGTAATATTAACAATTAGTAACAATTAGGTATTTTGGAAAAACCTAATCTAATAGAGTCCTTGCTTACCGGAAGGGCGGACGAAAGGGAAAATAGACTGATCAAAATTTATCGCTGCCCTTACCAATATACAAGAATTTCTATTTTTTAATAGAGGATTTGTAATGTAAGACTCATATGATCTTATCAATAATTGTTAAATTTTTTTTTACCGAATAAATCATGAATATTTTCAGTATAGTATTACGAACTTCATCGAAAACTTACAGCAGCTTGCCAAACAAAGGCTAAGAGAAAGAAAAGTACAGGTATGACGGGCATAATGTCTACGATTGGATTGAAAAGAGCATAAGCTTCGGGCAATTTCCCGAAGAAAAAACTGCTTGAAGAAAGGGCAGAATCAAGACAGATACAGATTAAACTAAAAAAGATATTAAGCATAACAAACGAACATTTGTTTTTGTAGATAATTTAGTTTTTATTGAATTATTGATATACGGGAAAATTAAGAAAGAAGGTAGGTAAAAAAGCCTTCTTTTTCTTTGATTTGAACTTCCCCCCAAAATCCAAAATCCTCACATTTTCAAATGAGAATACAAGGAATTACACTTTCATACAATATCTTAATTGAATTATATGCAATCATCAATGAATTTTTTATTCCATATCTATATGTATCGAATACCAGCAAGAATAACAAGATATCCTATATGTATTTTATTTTTTTTTATTGTCATATTGTCTGGAATTGACGAATGTCCAAAAAGGGGAATAATGTTTATTAGTGTCAAATAGAAATCTAAATGGGGCGTGGCCAAGCGGTAAGGCAGCGGGTTTTGGTCCCGTTATTCGAAGGTTCGAATCCTTCCGTCCCAGATCAATTCTTCAGAATCAAAATGCGAAAAATCTCTCCATTTATTAAAGCCTAAAGTAAGTGAATAGGGTATTCTACAGTCCATGTAGAGACTAAACAAAAGAATAGAGGTTTTTGGAGATAATTCTATCACTGGTTTTAAATTAAAGCCCCTAAAAATGAAACTGAGGTGGAGTCAAATTCAAATATGAATATCAAACATTTGTTGACCCATTTACATTTACTTTTGTATCCGGTTCAAATGAATAAAAAAATTGTAAGTTAATGTAGCGACTCGGGGGGGGGGGAAATTCCTATACTATATTCTATTCAATTTACTTAAAAAATAAAAAATGGGATTGATGAAAAAACGTAAAGTAAAGCAAAATTTGCAAAAAATGACCGCGTTCTATGCCCATATGTATTATGTATTGTTTGTGTTCTATTTCCGTAGTGAACAAAGTCTTTAGTGAACAAAGTCTTTTTGATTAAGTGGAAGTGCAAAAATTTGTCATTCTTTAATTAAAATACATAATTACCCATACCCTTGGGAACAAATGTTCATTGTATTTGATGGATGAATATGGAAAGATCATACTCTTCTGGTTCTGATTTATTCTTTTTTTTTTTTCATGACTGGTCGTTCCAAACAATTTGTTGAAGATATAAATAGGTCTTAACCAACAGTGATTTCCTCTTTTTTTTTGTAAAAAATATAAATGGGTTTCCTTCGTAGGTTAAAATAGGGGGGTAATTTTGGATTCTTTTCTTGTTGAGATTTCTTAGGATAAAGACTCTTTTATCCATAAATAAAAGCATAAATAAAAGGGAAATAGAAAAAAAAGTATGTATTAATGTATTAAAATGTACCAATTGAGCCAATGACTATTCATGATTCCATATTGAATCAATTCCATCCCGGTTCGAAATTAGAGGAATGTTATGGTAAAACTTCGTTTGAAACGATGTGGTAGAAAGCAACGTGCGACTTGAAGGACGTGATCACTTATGTGGATTCTTACATCCACCATTCTCTATAGAATTCTCTATAGAAATGAGGATGCTCTTGGCTCGACATGGTTTGTTCTGTTCCACTAGGAATTCCATTTTGTTGGGTTGTAAGTGTTGTAAGTAATAAGTAAATAGTACACGATGAAGCTCGAGTAGAAAGTAATGATTCATTTATCATATCGAGGGAAAGAATCCAGGGTTAATGCCAATCAATAAGCTGGACCAACTTTGTAAATATGTCTTCAATTTAGAAATCGAAAGATTCAAATTCTAACAATTTGAAATCAAAAAGTCAAACTTGTTGGAATTGGGAAAACTATTTTGATCAAAAGTGTATTACAAGGGAATCCATCGTTCGTATAATTTTTCCATAGAAAGAAAGGGTATGTTGCTGCCCTTTTGAAAGGAGTAAAATCACCGAAGTAATGTCTAAACCCAACGATTCGACAAAGCAAAGATTAAGGATTCCGGAACAAGGAAATACTATTTTCAACTGTCTCAACAATTGAATCAAAATAAGGAAAGGAATTAGAATAAGGAATAAAATGAAAATTCAAATAGATTTGAGATGAGACAAACAAAAAAGGTTACAGACGACTCAATAAATTCTAAGGATTTCTATTCGAATTCTTTCAGAGCTACCCAACTTGAGTTATGAGTCCAAATGAATGAAGTTTCATTTTTTCTTTATGGAAAAATAAAACAATTCCAATCATAGTCTAATTCATGATTTTTTTATGGATCAGTTTGCCACTATACCATTATGACCATTATGATTATCACTATATTATGATATAACTATTGATATTTTTTTTTTTTTTGTTTATATAATTTTATTTTATATAATTATATTATATTTTATATAATTATATTTTATATTATATTTTATATAATTATATTATATTTTATATAATATTATAATATATAATTATAATATAATTATATTATTTATTATATTTATTTATATTATATAATATATATATTTTATAATAATATATATTATATTTTATAATAATAATATATATTTAATATATATTTATATTTAATTTATAATAAATTTATAATTAATAAATTTATAATAATAATATATATTTAATTTATAATAAATTTATAATTAATAAATTTATAATAATAATATATATTTAATATTTATATATATTTAATATTTAAATTTTTAATATTTAAATTTAATTTATTTTAAATTATTAAATTAGATTATTAATTTTAATTAGAATATTTTAATATAATTATATATATAATTAGAATATATATATATAAATATATATATATAATTAGTATAGAATTAGAATATATATTCTAAATTGGAATTATCTAAATTAGAATTAATATATTAATTCTAAATTTATAAATTAATTTTTTAATTTTCAGAAAAAATAAATTTCAATTTTATCAAATTGAATCAATCATTTTAGAATCATTCTTTCTTGCTTGAGCCGTACGAGGAGAAAACCTCCTATACGTTTCTGGGGGGGGGGGGCTTTGCTTATCTATCCCAATGAGCCATCTATCGAATCGTTGCAATTGATGTTCGATCCCGAAGAGAAGGAAGAGATCTTCGGAGAGTGGGTTTTTATGATCCGATAAAGAATCGAACTTATTCAAACGTTCCGGCTATTCTATATTTTCTTGAAAAGGGAGCTCAACCCACAAGAACTGTTCATGATATTTTTAAGAAAGCGGAATTAATTGTCTAAAGAACTTTGAATTAATTATTTGAATTAATCAAAAGATTTTTGAAATACAAAAGGGTAGTGCCTAGTATCTAGTATATAGTAGTATATAGCTTTGTATAATTTTTTACTCAACATTTGCCCTTTTCTTTTTCTATTCACACGCACCTTTTCTTGCTTTGAAAATTTACCAACAAAAACGAGTTAATCTTGCTTATTGTACTTCTATTCATTGAATAAACCCGAGATTTTCTCCACTTCTTCCTTATTTTTTTCTTCACATTTCTTATTTATTTTATGTCGTGCCAATCCAACACAAGTCTTTATTTGATTTATTCAATTAATTTGATTTTTTTTTTCAACATTAAATTCATATTGACAATGGTGTATTGAACAAATATAATTCGATCGTAAATAAATGGATCCGTTTATCCCCACCCATATTTATATTGGTTATTTTGGTTTTTTACTTCAATTATTAATGAATGAAATGAAAAAATTTTTGAATTGATAAAAAAATTAAATAAAATATTTATCTGCAAATCTGTTGTATTTTAATCGGATCTGCCCCGGTTTTCTTTAATTAAAATAAAACTTTAATTAATCGAATCGTAGTAGATTTTTTCTTTTCAAATTAGTTGCTAATTCAATTTCAATACAATATTTTTTTTTGGTGGGATCGTGCAATCAATTTATTTTAAAATTCAAATATATTTGTATTTTTATTTCGATCATATCTATTCTTCACATATTATATTCACATATTATTTATTTGATATATTTATTTGGTATTTGGGTTGCTAACTCAACGGTAGAGTACTCGGCTTTTAAGTGCGGCTATGATCTTTTACACATTTGGATGAAGCAACGAATTCGTCCAGACTTTTGGTAGAGTCTATAAGACCACGACTGATCCTGAAAGGTAATGAATGGAAAAAATAGCATGTCGTATTATATTAATTATTAATTTAATTAGTAATGTAGAACTCTAAGAATAGATCATCCTTACTGGATCGGTACAAAAACCCTTTGATTTTAGGAAGGGGACAAAATGAATTCACATTTACCGTTTGGTCGAGTGAATAAATGGATAGAGTTTTATGGCTCCAATTCTAGGCAAAGAAAAAGCGACGAGCTTATGTTCTTAATTTGAATGGTTACCCGATCTAATCTAATTAGACGTTAAAAATAGATTAGTGCCCGATACGGGAGAGGGTTCTCCTGTGAGTGGATCATCAATTACTTTTTTTAATGAATCCTAACTATTCTCCATTATAGATAGGGTAGAGTGGAGATGGATGTGTAAAAGAAAGAGCATTCTGATAAAGAAAATTGATTCCAAAATCAAAAGAGCGATTGGGTTGCAAAAATAAAGGATTTTGAACCTTTTCTTTTTCTTGTTATGTTAACGAACATAAACCAATTGAATCTGGAAAGATAGGAAGAAGATCTGGGGATTGGACTCTCTGTTTTCAGGGTAACTTTTTCTTACTGTATACATACCTTATATACATATTAGTTCTGGCCATATCGCACTATGTATCATTTGCTGATCCAAGAAATGCTTCCTGTCTCTGGTTCAAGTATTATTTAAAATGGAAGAATTAAAAGGATATTTAGAAAAAAGTAGATCGAAACAACAACACTTCCTATATCCGCTTCTCTTTCAAGAGTATATTTACGCACTTGCTCATGATCATGGTTTAAATGTAAATGGATCCCTTTTTTATGAACCCGCGGAAATTTCAGGTTATGACAAAAAATTTAGCTCATTACTTGTGAAACGTTTAATTACTCGAATGTACCAACAGAATTATTTGATCAATTCTGTTAATGATTCTAACCAAAATGGATTCGTTGGGCATAACAAGAATTTTTATTCTCAAATGATATCAGAGGGTTTTGCTGTCATTGTGGAAATTCCTTTCTCGTTGCGATTAGTATCCTCCCTCGAAGAAAAAAAAGAAATACCAAAATCTCAGAATTTACGATCTATTCATTCAATATTTCCATTTTTTGAGGACAAATTATCACATTTAAAGTGTGTATCAGATATACTAATACCCTACCCCGTACATCTAGAAATCTTGGTTCAAATTCTACAATGCTGGATACAAGATGTTCCCTCTTTACATTTATTACGATTCTTTTTTCATGAATATCATAATTGGAATAATCTCATTACTCCAAAGAAATCTAACTATTATGGTTTTTCAAAAGAGAATCCAAGGCTATTTTTGTTCCTATATAATTCTTATGTAGTTGAATGCGAATCCATATTCGTTTTTCTCCGTAAACAATCCTCTTATTTACGATCAACATCTTCTGGAACCTTTCTTGAGCGAGCACATTTCTATGAAAAAATAGAACAACATCTCGTAGTACTTTGTTGTAATGATTTTCAGAAAACCCTATGGTTGTTCAAGGATCCTTTCATGCATTATGTTAGATATCAAGGAAAATCAATTCTGGCTTCAAAAGGGACTCATCTTCTGATGAAGAAATGGAAATCTTACTTTGTCAATTTTTGGCAATGTCATTTTCACTTTTGGTCTCAACCCTGTAGGATCCACATAAACCAATTCTCCAATTTTTCTTTCTATTTTCTGGGTTATCTTTCAAGTGTACCAATAAATCCTTCAGCGGTAAAGAGTCAAATGCTAGAGA